AAGTGCCGTTGTCCCTATGACTTTCGCTCTTAGCTGCAGCCCTACCAGGTCTTTAGAATTCTCTGTATCTGGTTTATGATCTCATAGACTGCTTTGTTTTGACTCTTTGCGATGCCTATAGCAAGGTCGTCAGCAAATGGGACATAATATAGGTCTTGTTCTCTGCACATGAATAGGGCAAAAAAATAGTTGCGATCAAGGACTACATTCGTAGGAATAGGGAAGAGTACTGCGCCCTGTGGGCGACCCGTTGTTTTGAAAGGGAAGGTGCCTCCTTCTTTCCCTAAGGGGCTCCCAAAGAGAAAATGAATACTGAGCTGCCCAGCTAGGGTTATAGCTCGAGCTATCTACATAATTTTAAAGTGTCCGAGCACCTGGCCGAGCCTTGCTCATAGCATTTTTCAGTCTGTCAACATGAGACGTCTCCTCCATATGCTCTTCAAGACATGCGAGATCTATACAATCCATCCTGCACCCCCTGCGGGCGGGTGCAACGGGTTGTCTGAACCGACTTTTATCCATGCAGGAAGTTTCGATAAAGGAGTATCAGTAGGTCTTGGCATTTTATTTTATATAATAGCATCATACTGATAGTTTACACTCATAGATGAATTATCATCTTTATTAGGAAACTTCCTTAAACAAGGAATACCTGAAGTTAGTTTAAAAAAAAGATTGAGCATTTTATCTTCTCTTGGCTCTTCCTAGTCTATTACGAACGTTCTCGATCAATTCCTCTTTCCCTCGATCATTCACTCAAGAAGCACCAACAGTTGCTTTGAAACCAGAATTCTTATTGTTAACCTAGAAATTATTCCCATTATGCCTGGTCTTAATCAATGAGTTATTAAAAGACCAATCTCTTGTCCTGTCCCTCCTTCACTCGTTTACTCTTTTTTTTTCCCAGAGTCTTCTTTAATAAATAAAGACATGGGGTTGCCCAGAACAGTTCTCCCAGCAAGGGGAATCCTAGAGGAGGAAGAGGGGACAGCGCAAGTTTTTACATTCATTCATTCTTTCAAGTCAAATCTTTCCTCCGGTCTTTCTCTAAATAGCTTAGCTTCAACTTCAAAGCTTCCGGGCTTACCCCTAACGTTTAGTTAGATTGAAGGCTTCCTTCCCTAGAAGAGGGACGGTACTCGACATTCTAAATAGGTTGCAGAAAAGTAAGTAATAGAAAACGGGAAGGGCACTGATCCTTCACTTAAACTGCTAAATAGGGTAAAACCAGAATGACTACAAGCACTTTTAGAAAAAGGTGGCTTAACTAACGGGATTTCTATTTAATTAAAAGCCTGGTCCGGGCATTGACTCATTGAGAGCAGACGAAAACTAAGAAGACTTGAGGATAGCACGTGAGATCAACTACTTAGAATACGCTACGATCTGATCTTTTGGCAGAAGGGCCTCTTTTAGATAGAAGTAAAGGCACGAGAACGGACCCTCATGACATGAGTGATTCGGGTTTAAAACTCGCGTTTTTGTGTACAGAGATCGATGTCCTAGTTCTTTCAGAGGTTAAATTCAATCGGCCTGAGGAGTAGTTCGGAGTTCGAATGCAGAAGAAGCTATCTTAGGACCTGTTGACAAGGACTTTGAGAAAGGGATCGGACTGGTTGACAGAAAGCAAGACAGGAAAGAAGCTACCTTTAGTACATTTAGTCCAGCCAACGGAACGGGAACAGAGTAGAGTCAAGGTCTTTGAAACCAATTCATCCATTCCCTCTACTTAGCAGTTATACTAGTTTTTTAGAAAGGACTGAACTGGTAGACAGAAAAGAAATAATATGCAGAGACAGGTCTTCTAGAAAGAAGGAAATCTGCTTCAAAGCAGTAGTTCAAGGCTGGAGTTCCTTGTTCTAGCCCGCGAAAAAGGCATAAAAAAGGCATAATAGCATGTTGAGAGGTGGACCTCATGGGGATATACCGATTCCACCTCTGCAAGAAAGGATCTGGTTAACGAAAGCAACCGAACAGTTTCACAGACAGGACTAGGTTCACAGAAGACTTATTTAGAAGGAATTTCCTCTCCGAAATACCTTTAGATCGGAGCTGATCTCTCTTCTAGTCCTGGCTTGGGACTACCGATAATCAACATTTGCCACAGGGGGGGGGAGTTGAAAAAACTTCTATTTTTGACCACTTCTCCGCCTTGGACCTAAATGGCGCCCCTGAGCCTGCATGTTTAGCTGCTCTATACGATGTCTCTTTGCGCAGGATTCGGATCTATGAACCGGCATCCTTAGCTCTTTGGGCTTCTAAATTGGATTTATTCTCATACGATATTTCTTGATCGTATTCCCTTGAAAGGACTCAGTCTATTCTCTAGACCCCAGCTGAACTGGTTTACGCTAATCAAAGTACGAGTTTCCTGTGTTAAGCATAACATTAGGTTCACTTTGAAATCCGCTAGACCGGCTAAAAACCCCGGATTTTAGCCACTAAAAAACACCCATTCTCAAAAAAAGCTTACTATACGAAATACTGAAAAAGTAGACCTCCAAAAGGACCTCTTCTTAGTGATTAATGTCAAAAAGACGGGTTTTGGCGACGCGAGAGTACGTCGAATTTCTGTTTGCAATGGAAAGCAAAAGAGAAGAAGTTCTCCGTTGATGTCTCCCCTCTGCAATAGGCCCCCCTATTAAATAAGGGGGTCAGAGATGCTATCGATCGATCTATTCAGGAAGAAAAAGAAGAACGAGCAAGATCGCTTCTCACTTTCAACCGGGTTTGTTCCAACCCTAGTATGGTGTACACGTCAAGAGAGGTAGAAAACGAAAAAGAATAAAGCCTAGCCAACCTCAGCCTATCACTCGCTCGCGCACCTGCCCTCGCTACGTTGACTTTCAAGTCTGATGATGTGTAGAAAAGATTTAGTTAAAATTAGATCTACCCTTTTATATGCAACTACCGGTGCCAGTTTTAGGGCTCAATCAAGGAAGGCAGACCTCGGAAGCAATACAAGATAAGATTCGTCATACTTTATCATTCCTCCGGGTCAGAGGGAATTGCGAGACCTACGCCCTTCTTCCATGAGAGTAGGTAGGTATACTAGAAGCCAAGAAGCTTGTGAACACATTAAACCAACCAGAGAGGGGAAAAACATAGGCATTTACTACTAAATAAAAAGGCTCCTAGTCTCTTTATCAGCGAAAAGCTAGATACGGGCTTACGACTGTTTAGGGAATTCAATGTAAATTAGGATTTGGCTACGCTACGACTTGTGACTTATATCAACTAACTCTAGACTTTTCTTAGAGAAACTATGTCATGAATTCCTATTGTAAGGGGCGGTAGCATAATCCCCGAAAGGAAAGACAATATTTTCTAAATAAGAAAGGCAAGGCAAAAGGGCAAGCAGGTCTTTCCCTAACCCTAACGAGGACAAAACTAGCTATCTTCTCTAAGGTGCATTTCTGTCCATAATAAGAGTCTATTCTAGCAAACAAAGGGAGACCAAAGCAGCTTTTTTGTCCTAACAACAGGGGATTCATTCGTGAAACCAGTTCTGGCATATGCCTCTTCCTTCGATCAAAGATCGGATTCAATAGCTGTGGATTCTGTGCATCCGTACATTCAATTAAGAATGAATGAAGTATGTGAGTCTTTATTTAGAATAAAGATTTGAGCGAGCTCTATCAGTCCAATAAAAAGACAAGCCATAGATAGAGGCTTCCTATCGAGTCAGATTTCGCTAATATGGGCATTGGGGGATCCCTTTCATAATATATTAGATATTATAGTGATTGTAGGCATCTTTCTTCTAGTCTCCTGCTCGTACATTAACAAGGGAAGTTGTCCTTCAAAGAGCCAGCGTATTTGAAAACAACAGTCAAGGAATCAGTCCCTACAGTGTCTACGTTAACAAAGGATACTGTAACAAGAAAAGTGCTTACTCCAACAGCTGCTCCTTCTTTCACAACCGAGTCTGGCTATCTTCCTGAGACTGGTATCCTTACTTAGGGTATTACCCCAGCAGCGGCTACTCTCACTGCGGTTATGAAATCTCGACGCGCTACCAAGCTGCGCCACATCCCTTCAATTGTTCTATAGTGTCATTGTAGAGAATTCCTGTTTTGTTTTCCATATCCCTAGTTCTTGCAGTGAGAAACAAAAATTTTCTGCCCATTTCGTCTTTTTGGTTTCATTTAACATCTAATAATAAGAAAAGGAAGATCTTATGGATCATTGTACATTTCAATTTTGATTAGGGATTTCGTGTACAACTCTAAGTGGCCTTAACTACATATGCATCTGATATATATGCATTATCTTTATTTTTATTTTAGTTATTACAATAAAAAAAGGAGGTTTTTAATGCGAGATCTAAAAACATATCTCTCCGTGGCCCCAGTACTAAGTACGCTATGGTTCGGGGCTTTAGCAGGTCTATTGATAGAGATCAATCGTTTTTTCCCGGATGCGTTGACATTCCCCTTTTTTTCATTCTAGTTATTGACATCGGAAGGAGTGAAGAAGATTAGAGATACAATCAAATATCTGTGACTAATCCTTCCCCCTTTTTTCTTATTTTTAGAATAAGAATAAGGGACGAAAGAGAAAGAATAAATGTGTATTCAACGTCTGCGAGACTCGGATTCAGGTTCGAATTAAATGAATTAATAGAGGAGAGGTTCATGGCCAAGAGGAAAGATGCACGAGGAACGGTGATTTTGGAATGTACCGGTTGTATTCGAAATGGTGTTAATGTTAAGAAGGCATCAACGGGCATTTCCAGATATATTACTCAAAAGAACCGGCACAATACCCCTAATCGATTAGAATTGATAAAATTCTGCCCCTATTGTTACAAACATATGATTCATGGGGAAATAAAGAAATAGATCGAACCAAGCCTTTCAAGGAAAGGGGAAAAATCATAGAACATATTCATATTTAAATAATTCTATTTTGGGTTAAAATGACAATTCAGAAATAGGATTTTCGGAATAAGAAAATCAGAAATAAACTAAACAAACCCTTTCTTAAATCCAAGCGACCCTTTCTTAAGTCCAAGCGATCTTTTCGTAGGCGTTTGCCCCCGATGGAATCGGGGGATCAAATTGATTATAGAAACATGAGTTTAATTAGTCGATTTATTAGTGAACAAGGAAAAATATTATCTAGGCGAGTGAATAGATTGACCTTGAAACAACAACGATTAATTACTATTGCTATAAAACAAGCTCGTATTTTATCTTTGTTACCCTTTCTCAATAATGAGAAAAAGTTTGAAAGAACCGAGTCGACCGCTAGAACTACTAGTCTTAGAATCAGAAAGAAATAGGCTTATTCTTTGTTCACTTGAATCAGAATTCCAATCCGAACTCAAACCCGGATTGGTGTTTTGTTCGACAAATACGAGAATCCATATTTTATTATCGCGTGTTGTAAGAAAAAAACCGAATCGGAAAAAAAATCTTTTTTTGTTGAACGTGTTCATTCGTTTTGACTACTTTAAGAAAAATATTTTCTCATAGTAATTTCGACTTCATCCCTTCCCCTTCCCGGAGTTCATTCTCCGGGGAACTTCGTTTAAATTTTTTCGGTGTATTCTTTCCAATCTACTTCTTTTCTTCTTATTTCGTTGGAAATCAGATAAAGACAATTCCTATTTGATATAGCTATTTGTGCTAGTATTTTACGATTAAGAAGCAACTGTCTCTTGTATAGATCATGTATTAATTGACTATAACTATAGGATACTCGGGTTTCTCGAATTACTGCGTTTATCCGAGTGATCCACAAACGACGAAAATTTATCTTTTGCTTATCCCTATCCCGATGAGACGAAACTAAAGCTCTTATTTTCTGTTGAGTAATAGTTCGAGTAAGTCTTGAATGAGCCCCCCGAAAGCTTGATGCAAATAAACGATTTTTTCTTCTACGTCTCCGAGCCATATATCCGCGTTTAATTCTGGTCATTTAATAAATAAGACTTTGATGAATAACTAATTTCTTTCCTTTCTTTCAGTTATTCTTTTGCCCTTTCCTGGTCTATTAATAATCAAACATATTTTTCAAATGTATAAAAAAAGATTCCAATGGCTTTGGCTACTATAACCTTCCCAACCACGATTTTTTCTTTTTTTTAGGTATTTTACTGTGAAATACGAAAGAAATAATAAATTTTATTTTGCTAGGTGTCAAAAAAAATAGAGTAAATAAAAAAAGAAATAGAAATTAAATAGATTAAAGAAATAGTGGGTTCCATCCTTTCTATGGTTACTTCTTAAACGGTGAGGTCTTCTCTATACACCGGAGCCTTTAACTTCATTTAATCAATGTTATTGAGAACTTGTATGATTCACACCGCACTTTTTAGCTCTACCCCTGAATTATCCAGTAAAAGGTCTTTCACTATGAGACCTGCCTATACAGTAACGGTATTTAATTATGAAAGTTAGCTGGGTAGCTGACCCTCGTAGTCCGTTCTTGACCGAGTGGGAACTTCATTTTTCTATTTTTTTTCATCCTTATCTGATGTCTCTTTGCAATCAATGATTCCCTGGAATATCCATCGGAAAGCAGAGCTATTTCTATTTGTTTTTCAATTTCTAGCTGGGTTTAAAAAATGGACTCCTGCTGCTCCGTGGTCAATTGAAGGTTTATAGAATTGATGTGGAGGCGGTCGTTTAGCTCCTGCAGCCTATCTTCGTCGGGCTGAGCAACCTCAGGATTAAGAGGCGCTGCAGGGGCAACAGGCTCCGGGGAGTCGGGCACCGGTTGATTGACGCTCCCCTGGGAAGAGTCCATGGAATTTCCGCCAAGGCTGCTTCCCAAGATGGATGTCCACCCATGGGTGTTATCCATCCAACATACTAGATCGGGAAGTCTCATTCCATTCAACGCTCTCCAGGCGAAAGAAAGCACAAATGCCACACCGCCGGAGCAGCCTGTAATTTTTAATAAAAAAATAGACAGGGCCTTCCCCCCTACTAAGCCCGCTCCTTTTGATAGAACATAAAGAAAAAACGAGAGTTCTCCTAATTGAAGACAAAGAATATATAAAAAGAGCAATAGAGGGATTAGTAAGAGAAATGGAATGAAGACTTTTAACCGAAATAACTTCTTGCGCTCCGAAGTTTGATCATTTTGACAGTTAGACCCATTCTTTACTGAAGTATTCCTACCTCTAGAATAGAGTGCAACTTGCATAGAACAAGACCGGTTGTATCCAGACCTAGCTACCATAATACCAAAACCAACTGAAGAACTAGAACTAGTAATAGCAGGGAAAATTTTTTTGTTTTTGTTTGATTCATATCTACGTAATTATTTGAACATCTCTTTATTCTTTCCCAAATCAACTGCCTCAGCTCAGAGCTAATCCGTCAAATGTTTTGACGAACAGCCCCCATTATGTGCTGCTACCGTCTCATCCTCGATAGAATGATCAGTGCAGAGATTTGGAAAGTCTTCCGCATAATAAGATCCTGCACCGAAGAACTTCGGGAAGTTATCTAGGATTCTGAGATCCGGCATGGGCCCCAGAGCCTTCGGTAGCACGGCCGAGACAGCGACGGGTTCTCTGCCCCTGCGGGGATGGAGCGATAGAAGTTTTGAGAATTCAAGAGAAGGTCACGGCGAGACGAGCCGTTTATCATTACGATAGGTGTCAAGTGGAAGTGCAGTGATGTATGCAGCTGAGGCATCCTAACAGACCGGTAGACTTGAACCTTGTTCCTACATGACCTGATCAATTCGATCAGGCACTCGCCATCTATTTTCATTGCTCATTGTTCAAATCCTTGACAACATGAAAAAACCAAAAGCTCTGCCCCCTCTCTATCTAAGGGATGGAAGGGCAGAGGCCTTTGGTGTCCCCTCCAGCCAAGAATTGGGACCTCATAATCACTAGCCAATATACTTTTCTCTCATGCCTTTCTTCGTTCATGGTTCGATATTCTGGTGTCCTAGGCGTAGAGGAACCACACCAACCCATCCCGCGAACTTGGTGGTTAAACTCTACTGCGGTGACGATACTGTAGGGGAGGTCCTGCGGAAAAATAGCTCGACGCCAGGATGATAAAAAGCTTAAGACCTCTCATTCTTATTACTTTTTCAATATATGAAAACGAAAAAATGAAAAGGTCGTCTTATTCAAAACCCCAATTATGACATCCCCTCTCTCCCACTTCACACCTCGAACACACCCTTCTTATAGAGATAAACGCGCTTTCACATCTTCTTAACCCGAAACAGCTGGGGATCCTTTTTTTTTGAGGGCACTCCCGCGAACAGATCCAGTGGAGACGCGGTGGGGCCTGTAGCTCAGAGGATTAGAGCACGTGGCTACGAACCACGGTGTCGGGGGTTCGAATCCCTCCTCGCCCATAACCGGCCCAAAGGGGAAGTACCTTTCCCTCTGGGGGTCGAATGATGGGGATAGCGGACCAAAAGTTATGGAACTTTGGTGTCGGTCTTTTGTCGAAATGGAATTTATTTTTATTTTGTGAATGGCGGAACCATTACACATAGTATGCCCCGGCACCATCATCCTATTTTTTTGTTTTACGTTCCGTAAATCTTCCTCAGCCAGGCTTGGGCAGAATAGCAGAGCAAGTACAAGTCTTAGTAGCATAACAAAAAAGCCTTCCTCGTCATTAATATCTCGCGGCAATTGTGACCCCTCGGGACACTCCCTTTAAAGACGTTAGCAATCAAATCACAGCTGAGTCAACCAAAGCAAGAACAGCGCCTTCGCCTGCTTTGCTCCGGATCTCTATCCTGGGGAACCTTCCACCCTGTCTTTTTATCCCGACGGGGGCATAGCTAGCTTCTTTTTGGTTAGCGGAGGGATGGCTATTCAAGGATTCGAAGCTTTATCCGGTTTCTACGCAGGCTGATTCCGTTGAGTCAACATCCCCGGTAGCCTTGAGTGAATGACCTAACCAACGGATAGATGGATGGTTGGTCCACGACCCCTCGATGCATTCCGGAATCCGTTACTGGATAGCCCCCCCCCGAGACCTCTCGCCTCATCATCCCCCCCGAGGCCCACACGCACGGGCCCCTCAACCGTATTAGATTATAGTCTTCCATCCACCCCGGGAAATGACTGTTCACATGATGCACATTTCTTAAAGAATGGTGATTAGGAAAGGAAGATCACTCAATGAAAGGAAAGATCAATCCGACAAGGTGCACAGAGGAGAGGGTAATGGTTGAAGGCTGGGCCAATAAAGAAATGAAAAGGTGGGCAAGGAAGGCTCAACTAGCTAGATGGGCCACCGCTGATGAGTAGTGATCCGATGTTTGATCTTGTCAATGGGTTGATGGCAAACATCTCTTTATACCACCCGAAATAAGATAGAATTAGGGTGGATGTTGACTGCTTTATAGTCTCTTAGGACTTATGTTTCCTTCATATTCTCACTCGACCCGTATTGAATGAAGGTTGGTATGAAACACCGATTCAAGGTTGTCCTTCCGCTGAGGGAAGGATATTGCTAACCTCTCTTGTTAGGCACAGACATTGTATATCTAGCCGGGATGAGAGGGCAGACTATTTAGTCCTTCTTTCCTTGGCTTGGCGGGAAGGGCTACTAATACTAATAGTGGTGGGGTATCTGGAAACTCATCTTTCGAAATGGGAAGAATAGCGTATTTATTTTATTTTTATTAAAGTAGCCTGAGTGCCTGGCCTTTCCTTCTGATTCTGATCCCGGGATAAAGAATAGCTCGTCTTTAGCGAAAGTCTTCTTTGTCTTCTGCTTTTCGCGTGAACGTGGGCAATTTAGATTAGAAATGAAGTAGGATGCCCCTCCTCGCCTAGTTGCCAGAAATCTTTTGGGAGCCAAGGAACTTTTGAGCTTAGTTTACTGCCAGAATTCGGAGATTTCAATGATTGATCTTGTCTTTCGACCTATCAAAAGTCGGACAGACAATTACATATATAAGCACAATCTCGCTTTGAGATGACACGCTCTAAAATTCCCATGCCTTTCTTGGAAAAACCAAGGCGATTTCCGAACAAGTCTTTCTTTATTTTTAGAGCAAGAAGCGGAACTAGTTTATTTTCAATCAATCCCCATGAAAAGACGTTTTTCAGAAACGAATCTGAACTCTTCCAGTGATACATTTTCTAGAATTCCGAATCCGAAGATTTATTGTTTTTTTATTTTTTATGGGATCTTTCTTCATTTCATGATATCTTTATTTCATATAGTAAAGCCATTTGACTTACTCTTGGCAAGTGGGCATCATCCCTTTGACTTTACTTTGGTTTGTTATTTCGACAATGGCACGAACGAGATGAATGTTCCGGCTCTGGAATCGTCGTCAAGTTCTGAATCCTTATCCTTGGCGACGTTTCGAGCCCACATAGCGGCCGCTAATGAAGCTCAAATCTATGAACGAATTAGGGTTCTCGAAACCCTTAATTCGTTCAACATACCACCTCAAAATAATCATGGAGATTACGAAATTCTCGTACGAGAACACTTTGATCAAGCAATCTCTGTTTCCCACTTCAGAGAAATTCTTGATCAAGAATATTTTGAACTTACGGTTTTAGAACGACAAGCTTTTCTCCAAGATCAGCTTGTTAATCTCTTACTATCAGAAAGTAAAATGGAACTCATACTTGAGTTATCTCCATATACTGATATACGCAAAGAAGCCTACAGCTTCATTCAGGAGCTGGTTTCCCCTGTTAGCTCCCTGCGCCATGCTTTTCAGCGTGATCTCATGGACGGAAGTCTTAATGCCTATATTCAAGATATTACCCTAAACGGTAGAACTTCGTCTATTTATCAAGAATTCTATAAATATTTCACGGACGAGCACTTCCGTCGTATTCACAATCTCCCTTTACCTTAATGTAATGGTCAGTTCTTTTTTAATTCATTTCTGGTTTCCATGACTTCAGGCAGATAAAGCAACTATCAAAGCTATGCTTGTCAATGGAGTAGGTGATTTTGGACTCCTGCGGAGGCGAGAAGGTTAAGCTGCTCCTACGGTCCGCTTAACGAGGAAAAAAAAGGACCAGAGCAAGTTTGGGGTAGAGAGCCGTAAGCGCGGTGGGGAGTGACAGAGAACGTGCTCGTACGGTTCATAGAAGGATTTTATTGTTGGGAACTTTTACTCCTTTCTATTCGAAATATGCCTTTCTAGGAGCATTACGATCTGCAGCTCAAATGGTCTCTTATGAAGTTTCTATTGGTCTTATTCTTATTGTGCGCCTTGTGAGCGCGTTTGGATCCGCGAAGGCAATCGCTCGGCTGTTCCCCTAACCCAACCCGGAAACGGACCGGAGGGAACCGCAGCATGGGGAATGTCCGCGTCTCGTCGCAAGGCTCATTTTTAGTTGTGGGTCATAGGGCGGGCAGCTTTATCTGCTCAAGGGCCGGGGCACAAGGGTCCTGGTACTATCCAGGTGCGAAGAACCCCGGAGGGGACTGCAATGAGCAGAAATCTCACTCACGGGCCTAAACGACGAGCAAATACTCGAACGTGAGAGCAAGGGATCACCCAACGAATGGACGAGCTCAAAGGGGGGAGTGAAGCAAGAACCATGCTTTCAGAGAAAAGGTGGTCCGAATCTTAGCTGAACTGCGAGAATAACTGACTAAGCCGTGCCATAAGGGGTCATTCTCCAAACGAGACGGGGTCAAGCTTTTAAGTTGTTTAAGTAGGTTGGGTGACAGATCGGCCATAGGAATACTCCGGGATATAAACTAGGGCAACAAAAGTGGAGCATACGACGATGCCGCCTGTTTTAATTTCGTGGAAGTCCCCGGCAGAGGAAAGGGCTGGAGGTGATGGCGCGTTCTGCTTCTTATCTAGTATAGAGAGGGGCGCTGAAATCCTTGCTATTGGTTCGTGCGCGGCAGCTGGTATAGATGAGTAAAGGCGGGCAGCTTTTTTGGGACCTATCCTAAACTCTTAATAGACGGAAAAGCTAAATAGGAAAGCAGCCGAGCTTACAGTTTTAGCCTTAAAAGGCTCTCATGTGAAGCTAACATGGTTGGCTACATTCAAGTATAGCCAAATCAAGATGAGACGGGACGGACGGTCAGAGGCCGCAACGGGACTACCACTTGGGATGGGAATGGCTCGGCCTACATGCATCATTTGATGAAAGCACTCCAGTCCAGTCGCCTCCTCGAAGTGGTTTGTCAACCACGCTTTCCCTCCCTCAAAACAATGCTCTGAACACGAAAGTGTGCAGTTCCGCCCCTTTATCCTATGCTGAGGCACAGGCAGCGTCTCGAAAAGCACGGACGAGCCACATGCAGGGAAACTTGCACGTGTGGTTCTGGCCGGGGACCCCGGTTTACTGTACTAATATGTGTAGGTCCCCGTAACTCGAGTGAGATTGTCATGGCGCAAAAGCAGATATGGTCCGGTATTCCCTTGTTCCCTGTATTGGTTATGTTCTTTATTTCTCGTCTAGCAGAAACTAATCGAGCTCCATTTGATCTCCCAGAAGCGGAAGCTGAATCAGTTGCAGGCTATAATGTAGAATATGCGCGGGATGCGATCCTTAATAGTTCACTGTTGGCGGAAGCCAATGTCCTTGGGTCCCGGGGACTCATTCTGACTGAAACAAGGGGCGGTTCTTTACCAACTTCAAAATAGAATATTTTAGGGAAGCCAAAAAAGGCCCGTACGCGAGCCTTATTGAAAAGGCCCCTTACTTACTATAGGGTGTTAGCGCTTTAGTTTGATTGCAGGGGCGCGTTAGCGCTTGACTAATAAGATAGAAAGAGCTTTTCTTGCTTGTTTAGTAAAGTCTCGCCTTTTTCTATTTATAGAAGTAGGTGCTTGCTAGGGCACTCTTCATTCGAAACTAATGAGTGTCCGGTAGGGGCTTTCTGCCTTGTTATCAAAAAGGGAGTTGGGTAAAGCAAACTCCCTCCTTGGAGGAGCACGGGCTTAGTCAAGTAGAACCGGGTTGCGCTGCTTGATGCTCTGATCGAAAACAAATCAGTGGGGCCATGCCGGTACGACTGAATATGCGTTAGAAAGGTCAATCCCTCCCCTACGACACCAAAAAAAACGGGCCGAGCTTCTAACGCCCGCTTCCATAGAACAATATCGTGGCAACGTAGACCTAAGTGGTCATTTTGAATCCTTGGGAACCATCACAAGTACGGCCAGCCTATATTAATTAGAACGAAAATGCCGTGTCGTCCAGCGGAGCCTATAAGAAGATGACTCGCGCAGACAGCTGACTCCTTTTCAATAGAAAAGAATAGCCAAAGCAACCCAGCTGGCTGGTCAATCTCAGAGATCTTATCGGCCGGCAAACCGGAGACGGACGACCACGGTCCCGACCTTACCAGCACCGGAGGTGTACTAATCAATGAACCCCCGGAACCTACTTTTTTTTCAGACAAAATCAACCAAGCCTAAGCGGTCACGACAATATCCAAAGGCCACCTTTGGATTCTTAAGTAGGGGGGCAAGGAGGAGCACGCAGGAATGCCAAGCACTACATAAGCCACTAGTGGCTCAGAAAAAAGCCATTGCGCGCTAGTCTAGCTAGCTAACGTTTTTCAGCTGGCTGTTATGTTAGTTGTAGCGCGCCTTCCCTCCTTCTCTCACTTCGGAAAGATTTAGCAGTATTTTTGATGACCTGGTCGAGAGAGTACGATACATCGGTGTAAAAGAATGAGTTGGATCTGTGAGGTTGGTTATAGTAAGGCGGCCTGGTCGGAAGGTGATAGGGTTCCCTCTTGTAAATGCCGAATTCCCCACTTAGGACGGGATTCCCCTTGGACATTCTATTCAGTTCTTGCTTGCTTCCTGAGCCTTCGACTGCGAAAAAGCGTTCAAACTCTCCGCTCGAGTAGAGTAGGTGCTTTAGTCCATCTCTTTCCTAAAACCTGACTGCATCGAGCTACCTAGAACAAGGGAGAAAAGCACTTTATTGGCGCACTCAACTACGTCGAGCCTCCATTCCTTTCTGCGCTTAGATCGCTGCCGCAGCCTTAAAATCTCTATTTGGTGGTTAGTACCGATTAGAAGTAAAGGAAGGCTCCGTGGCGGCATCGGAAAATAAGCTAATCCGTTCCCAGTGACCCATCTAATTGATTCGATCCAGTACAGAAAGAAGCGAGTGAGCGGCAAATGATCCAATATCGGACCAGGCGAATATCTCTATCTCAATCTCGGGATTCCAATCAAAATTATGCATTTACTGATCGCACTAGATTTCTTGATTCGCTGGGAGAGAGTGGAGAGTCAAGGTTCGTTGGCAAGTACTTCCTTTCTATTAGTGCCACCGGAAAGGATGAAAAGAGATAAGATGCTGGTGGTTAGCCTGCCCCGGACTCGTAATTGATAGTTTCTGATGAATGGAGATGGCTTCAAGCCTTCACTGAACGATGGGAATCCCAATCGAGACCAGGAGAGGTGGCCTCATATCCCGTCCCTGGTTCCGGCTCTCCGGAAGCAGAGTATACGGGGACGGCAGATGGATTTGAAGTTGAGGGAAACCTGAAGGACAAAAGAAAGAGATTCCTTTTTAGATGCAGATTCCCCCCCACCCTTGCTTAAGGATTCTCGCCCTTCTTAGCTCTCTTCTTCCATCGGCTCTTCTTTCATCAGGAAGAATTGGTCCTCTCTCCTGTTGGCGAATCTCCTTGCTATTGTTGTTTCAAATAGTTATCCCATTCCTGCGGCACATGCAGTACCAGCTTTTGTTCTTGATGTGGCTCTTTCGGAAGTTGCGGAAGATAGTATAGATGCTCCTGTTCTTTCTGCGGCAGTTGTGGGTGCGCTTTACTTCTTTCTGAGTATCCCAGTGCAGGATTACTAGCTCAATTCATTATAGCTTATGAGTACCTATCGATCTTATCTTTATAGGGTACCCTTCGAAAATATCTCATTGTTCAATATTCCTTATAGATAATTTATTATATATCAACCATTAGATGGTATAGTTCAGTCTATTAAATGATAAACTTATCTTCTAGATATAAAAAGTGTTAATTAAGGCATGGTTTACAGGTTCAAATCCAACGTATTACTCAATAATACAAAAATAAAAAACACCATGATACTCGAGAGAACTTCCTAAAATCTTAGTAATATTTGTAATGCTAAATCTCTATCATCTATAATTAAGTATGTATATGATACGGACCCACGAGCTTTCGATTTGGATGAAATAACCGTTAATAAGATAGTTGAACAAGTAGAAAATGGTACATACCTTAATACACCTTTTCGGGTATTGCTGTCTGATCAAAACGAATATCTAGACAACTATTTCACCTACGATATAAGTGTATTATACAAGCCAGGATGTAAGATGGTAATCATACCAGCTAATACTGATTTGCTTGTATATACAGCAATAGCATTACTACTAAACAAAATAGTGTTGAAAAACAGCACCCCCGTAAGTCTTGTTGAATTCGGTTATGCGGACGGGATTAGCGAGGAGGTTTGGTCAGCTTCTCCCGCAACTAACTAGTTGCATCGGTAATAAGTGTGCTTTTCACTTTGTAGCCTTAAAGTGTGAGGGCGAGGCCTCCCCATATCTATCTATTCAGGTTGGTATGGGGAGGGAAAGAGAGTGGGTATGGGGGCTCTTTCCTTAAATATCTCTCTATATTCTTGTGGATTTGCGAAGACAAAGGTAACAGGCCAGTGATAAAAAGCAAGTTCCCTGAAGGATCTTCCCTAAGCTAAAAGGGATAAAATGAAAGTACTAGTTACTAGACTTATTAGTCCAGGAAGAATCTTTATGAAAGTAGACACCTTATTTAAGGTAAATCCATCTGAAAGGAAGCAACCTCAGCAGAAAGACACTCTTCCTGAGTCTCGTCCATCGTCTGCTTAGGCTACTATTTAATAGCCTTTAGATCTTCCTTTGAGTTAGGCCGATCTACTATATAGGCTCCTTCTCTGTCCTTCCTTCAGATCACTCGTTCGGAAGAAAATGCTTTCATTTAGGAAGGATCCAAACGCACCACCAGATTTAGCTGTAGGATTCTAGTCGAAGAGAGGAACCGGGCTTTGCTGAATCCTTGCTATTGGTTAGAGTTCTCCGGTAATACTCCAAGCATAAGAGTTGAGTTTAGTTATGCTGGGCATGGTTCTCCTGTCGGGAATCTTTTCCGGGGGAGCTGATAGAGCAATGGGGAATAGACAGGATCGCAGATAACCGGTTCTCCTTGCGGGGGCGAAGGCCGTAGGAGAGGATTCATAAAGGTATTAAACATTTTATCCGATCGATGCAGTTTGGTTATATGATGATCAAAGAGACAGCCGCAAGAGATCCTATCCAGCCTGTCCAGTACCTGTAGCGAACCAAGCCAGAAGGTGATTGTAGCGAGCATAACAAAGATTATAGGACCAGTGGCTAACCGACTCAAAGACAAGGAAAGTAAGGAAGCTAAAGCAAGCCTAGCCCTGAAAGCGAGAGCCCGAGTCTGAAGTAGGACAGGAAGAACCGGCTTTGGTTACAGTAGAAAAGAAAGAATTGGTTGTGGGAAAGCGAGGAATCAAGTAACCTATCTTTTTATTTATAATAAAATAAAGGACTGAGGTCAAGAGCTTCCAAAGAGCAGATCGGCGTGATCCTGAAGAACCCGTTCATACGTTTGAATAGGATTTTCCGCAGTAGGTGTAGTAGGGTGGGCTACAGTGTGGCCTGAGGCCTCGGCCTTTACCCCGGTTTCATTGAGGTGGGGTGAAGCAAAAAACAACTTAATAGCCCTTAGCTACTGCCTATAAACTTACAAGAAAAAAAATTGAAAATATCCGACTGCCCGAATCAAAACCTTTCTTTTCTTATGAAATTTCGAGTTAGACGAGCTTCTTAATTAATTGAAGTTTATCACCTAGAAAGAAGATTTTCCCTCTCAATAACAATAAGAGAAGGCGTTTGAAGATAGATTTCTTCACCCGGCCCCCTAACATCGGTTTCCATCTTTGGTATTGACCCCGGATCATCAATTGACTATTCAGTAGAGGAAGATCGCCTTCCGAGCCTTAGCAGCCTATCGAGGAAGCGACATCCGGTTCTTATTCTTGTGCACCGGCCTTTGGAAGGCAATTCACACTACTCTAAAAAGGGGGAGCTTCCCTAGTTTCAAAGCACAAGCATAAAATCACAAAGTTTTTTTATCCGGCCGGGGTGAAACTCGTCATTCTCCGCTTTCAAGTCAAGCTTGTCAAGAGAATCTTTCAGGATGTGCTTTGGGTACTTGTTTTGATGATCCTCATTCTCATTTGGCAGAGCCAACAAGTGAATTACAGGTCGAGCTGACATAGGCGGAAATTGGAAGCGCCGCAAGAGCAGAAGCTTGAGCCTGTAATAAGACTTTGTCAGGTGAAGACAACTCGGAAGAATAGGATGATCGACAAGGAGGATACCTGTTCAGTGGAGGAAAGGGTAGTAGCAACGTCCTACAAAGGAAATGAATGATATAAGATCGAGAGAGTTGCTAACTAAGATGTGGCGAAAGAAAGATAGGACTCACCGGTTCTGGAGGAACCATCTTGGAGATATCTTGAACTACCTGAGAAATTACATTCCTTTCTGAAGGCTCGTCAGAAGATCCTTCCTCTTCTCTATCATTTTTCTTCCAATTAGAAGAAGACCAGCTGCTTTTTCGGTCTTCCAGGAGCTCTCTATACTGCAATCGAGAAATCGGCCTATCCAGGAGTTTTACACAATAATGAAGACCATTGGCACCAGCTCTCCTCCATGGAGGAGTGTTGTTCTAACTCCCTGCTTCCTTCCTGCGCTTAGGCCCATTCCTAATCTTCCTTCTTCTTTAGAATTCTTTATAAAGCCCTTACTGGCTAAAGCACCAAGAGTCACTCTATCCCGTACTTCATTCAGTATGGTTTTCTGCTATTAAGTTCTAAGATCGGGATTTTTTTTCTCCTTAGTTCCGTTTAGTCAGTGAGAGAACTCTTATCGGCTAAGCCGAACGGGGTCAAAAAAGCTAATTTAACTGAAGCCCTTGCCCTAACTCCAAAACTTGAATCAAGACTGGAAGCCGGAATAGCCATTTCCCTTTAAGGAAAATACCCTTATCCGACAACGGATCCAGATGAGATAGCTGCTGTTATTCATTCAACTGCGCTTAGCGGGTCCAAACCATTCGAGCTGGATCTGATGGCGTCTGCTTTGCTTTCATTTCGGAATGTGGGACGACAATCGAGGTTCCCGCTGATTTAGGTACAGGCCCCATAGCATAGATAGGATGGAGGTTCATTCATTTGATTCGCGCTTGATTACAAGAAGCTCAAAAGAGTTGGCCAAGGGCAAGAATTATCCATGGCACTAGATAGAACCAGCTCAGTAGAATGGTTTTTTTCACCGGGGAGAAAAGAAGAGAAGGACGATTCGGCGCAAACAAGCCCTTCTTTCACCCCCTTTCAGCCTAAGCCTATTGGACCTAGCAAGGAAAGTCAGAAAGAAAGGGAATCAGGTAATCCTACTGCTACTAAGACTACTTTGTCTTATCTTAGGGCTAGGAGTTAAAGCGCGGCGTAACGGGGGTTGTCAGCGTAACAGCTGGTGCTCTAATCTGAGCTGAGAGATAGGAACTGCACTTCTACTTGATTTATTCTATGCTATTCTCCCCTCTCTCACCCAAGTCCTAGAAGTGAATGAAAATTGATGTGCATTTTAATCAGCTGTGGGATGCTTAGACGGTACTAGTGCTTGAGTAAACGGTGCTCCCTTTCTGTTTGCAATTACCGCTGTAGAATACCTAGAAGAAGCTGTTTTCAAACAGGTTGCTTTTAGTTGAATTCTCCCTCTATGTGTCCGATGACCCGAAGTCCTAATCCCGGTTGACGATGTGGTCTTTCTTCTACTTGCTTTAGTTTCATGTTGCCTTGCTTGCCATAGCCTTTATATGATCGGGTTTGCCCACTGTTTCATCTGCAACAAAGATTATTCTTGCAACCGATAGATGACAAGTTCCTTGATTCTTACAAGAATAAGTTGTAATAAAGAAATTGAATCTTAAAAGAAAAAGGCAAAGGTTCGTAGCCTGGGGAGTGCATTTTATTTTCTTTTTATTTCCCCTACCCTAAAGGGTGTCATGACAGTTAGGTGCATTTTATCTTTCCTAGGAACAGCTTCTACGACGATAGATAGGGTCCTGTCATCATGGGGAGTGGATGGGGTTGGATGAAGCCGGGATCCGCGGGCATCAATACATCGATTCTACCACTGCTTTTGGTGCTTCTATCGCCATTTTATGACTATCGACGATGGGATCGGGGTCGTTTATCGAGCATTACAGTGATCTCTGGCGGCCATATAATGGCCTCATGGGAGAATATATAACCCCTTCATGCTATGAAGTAAAAGCGGAGAGAAACCTTAATCTGATGGCTTGCACGCCTGTGCTTTTTCACTTCGGCATAATGGTAAAATCTCTCATTCCCTCCTTTTTAACTAACCTGATCTGATCATAAACTATTTCGCAACTACAGGTCTCGAATTGGAGCTTTGACTGACGACTGGAAGTTCCAAGTAAGTAAGCTCACAAACCTAGATGGAAACGACTTCTTAGAAAAATAAAACACAAGCGCCTAAAGCCAAGCCAAGCATTGATATTGATCAAGTTCGTTCTTGAGGACTTTCAAGCTACTCCCCAGCATCAGTTTAGGCTGAGGTCTCGGATTCTTTTTTTCTTGATCTTTATACCTTTGATTTATTTGATTTAAACGCCTATGTTTTAGGAAATGCTCAGGCCCCCTATCCCTATAGCTTAAGCTTAAGATGAAGTGAAGGTTGATCATACTGTAAATGCTCATAGAATATAAATCTTGCGGATCCTACTTCCTTGAACTCAAATCGTATTTTGAATAAAGACTAAGAATTTCTTGCACGAGCTTGCCGATTCGGATTCTGCTTGAGCTAACTTCTTTTAAGTTAAGGTCGGAGAGCAGCAATGAGTGCATCCCCATATCTACGCCCTAAACTGAGCAAGATAGCTTCCATTGAGAGAGATGTGAGAAAAAGAAGTTATTCAGCTCTTCTCTGCCAATCCTGTTCTCGAGGGTGACCTTAAGTGGAGTGGCCAGGCTCTGATCTGATTCCTATTCGCTACTCTGAACGTAATGCTGTCGGCATTCAATCATACATATACGAAGTGCCGCGAGTCCCCTTAGAGAATAGTTGGATTGCTAGCAAAGGAAGGTCTTTAACATTCAAAGAAGAACATTCAATAAAGGAACATTCGGAAACCCTTAGTCAAGTCTTTTCCTCTTTCCTAGTTGGAAGGTAGCCCGGGTTCCTTATTCATTTTCATTAAACCCGAAAAGCACGTTCAAATTGCATCCCTTTGTGGTAGTAGAAGTGTCAGAATTCGAGAAGTATAGCGGAACCACTTTGATCAGTACTGCATAGTCTAGCTCTTTTTTTAATCTGCTTTAGCAAAGAAAAAGAGATCATCACCAAACATAAGATGATAAATGTATGGTCCATTGAAACCTTGACAGGGTTCCATGTTTTCTACTTGAGTAGCTCGATTTCTTTCTTTTAATTCCCGGGATTCAACTTATTTATGGATTCCTTTGCGGGTACGAAAAAGACGCTCTTGATTAGCATCTACTTAAGTCAGGTGCAAGAGAAAGAAAGGACTTTCCCATAGAAGTAGAAGAATCGAGTAGTTTACTTTTTTCCAGTGGTCTATGTCGGGTAAAGTAGCGGAGACTTGACGAATTGAGTGGATCGAGGTTTTGAAACGGATACCTACATGGGAAAGACTACAATCCCAGTAATAGTTGAGTTCTTGGATACCACTGTGGCAATAGTAAAGTCCTGTGGAGCTGTGTATTATCTTCCTGAAAATCCATCTTTTCGAGAGGGAGCTTTGAAGAATTTCTTGAGTAAGAAAAGAAAGCAAAAGCGGATTCAATCTAAACAATGGCATAAAGCGTACCAAACTGTCTTATTGAATATATTTCTCTTGAAGCCAAGTAGCCAGGAGTGAGAGTTCAATCCTTTTTTTTGGTTCCCGAGTAATAAGTTTATCTCTTGGATACTGTACTACCCAAGCGTACAGGTATGGGTTTAAAGGTCTACCTTGACCATAAAAGAGATTATAGTCATGCGCCTCAATATGGATCTGATCAGAGATCCGATCATGGAGGTCTCCTGCAAGACTTTTATACCCTGCACCACCAAGACGGCATAAGAGAAGGGCTTTAGCGAAGAAAGAGATGCGGCGGGATAGAGATGATAGGGAAGCCAATATCCATAAGTCAAAGGGAGGTGCGAATGCGAGCTTGCCTTGTCTATTCCTAACCAGTAGTCTACTATAGATAAGCTGTGGGTGGCTGCCCCCGTCTAGTGTGGATCCGTACCGCACTTCTTAGGCAATCCATCACCATCATCAATAAAATTGGAAGTTGGCAAAGGCTAGCCAGCAAAGTGACTCTTAGGAAAAAGCCTATATCTTTACCTCTCGAGCAAGCTAGAAAAAAAACTCGTTTAGGAGCATTTTCATACTGTGAAAAAATATAGTGTTACCCCATCTGCCTTTATAATATAATGTTAAGGTAATTAAGAATAGGGAATGCTAATAGGTTTTGTAATTACTTCCCCTTTCTAAGATCCTAAGGCGTCCCAGGCAGTCTGGGGAGCATTCTCCATACTATTGTGACAGTATTTGTACCAGCCTAGTTGTAAGCAAAGAAGTTATCTTTAAGGCAAGGCAAGTTGAAAGCCAGATCAGATATAGGGTGTCTCAATCCGGAAAGGCAGCAATAGGGATAGCCTATTTTAGGGCAAAGGATACTTAGCAACTCCTCTACTTGAGAGTCCAATTTAAAGAACCCTCCTGGCTTAGATATGAGAAAGACCCGCATCTGGCTTCGGACAACACTAACCCGGAAGTTTTATTATCTGAGCTAGCAAATATTTATAGGGCAGGCAAGTAAGCTAGCTAACCTCGGGGGTAATACTTGCTTCTTGCTCCGATCAGTCCACAGTTCTTGGTGGAAATAAAGATCTATAGAAGGAAGGCAGGACGACAAGCAAGAAGAAAGAACCAGAAGACTAGACCCCAACTCAACCATGCCTCTCTTCCACTTAGAAAAAAGACGACGGAAAGACGAAAACGCAAACACACAACGCAGGCTGCCCAGCACACACAGTCGGACATTCAGGCTATTCGGAGAGAGATCCAGGGGCCTATAACCAATATATGATAGGGTCAGACATATGCCCTCGCCGCTCTTCAACACTTCACGAACTCTTGGATCCTCATCCACATAAGGGCACAGATTCAGGCAGCCAGACGAGTTACCTTTGGAAAGGGACCGGGTGAAGAATGAAAAACGTCCGCTAAGGCCCACGGGATAAGGTTTGTAGATGTGATCATGAATCGAACCAGATCGAAACATTCAGCTGTCGACGGACAAAGCCGGAACGTCGACCGCAAACGAAGGATGGACAGGCCCCGGTTCCCAGGGTTAGGGTATTCCCTATTATGAACCTACTCAGATCAGAACTAAACTAGTTGATTCTCTTTTGCCTATTGGCCGGCCGGCTTGTTGCAACCT